TGAAGTTTTTTTATTTGGAATCGTCTTAGGTCTAATTCCTATTACTTTGGCAGGATTATTCGTAACTGCTTATTTACAGTACAGACGTGGTGATCAGTTGGACTTTTGATTAATTAACATCGCTTTTTTTTGACTGACCTCCTTCTTGCTTTCATATGCGGGAGGTCTAATTCAGATTGCTGCTCGATTAGTTGCAAACAGTGGAATTTTGACACAATCGACTAAACAAGAGTGAAATCACGCTCTGTAGGATTTGAACCTACGACATTGGGTTTTGGAGACCCACGTTCTACCGAACTGAACTAAGAGCGTTTTTCTTGTTTTTTATAAAAAACAAGAAAAGGCTATAAAGAGGACATTCTTTAACCCGCATCTATTTTGTGCGTATATACTATATCATAGTATATCATAAATTACATAATTATATGTATGTCCAAGTTTATTAAAAAAAGATCGATCTAAAATGGATCCCTCGTTACTGCTCGGAAGAGCAGTAATAGGTAGGGATGACAGGATTTGAACCCGTGACATTTTGTACCCAAAACAAACGCGCTACCAAGCTGCGCTACATCCCTTTCAATTGGTTTACAGTGTCATTGTAGAGAATTGCTGTCTTGTTTTCCACATCCTTCTTTTTTTTTTTTTTTTTTTTATTGGTATGTCAAATTCATTTCTTCTTTTTTTTGTCTCATATCAGATAACAAACATATAATAAAAAAAAAAATGACTTTTTTTACGAGAATTCTTTCAATTTAAATTTCACATAAATAGGCGTTTCCAGTTGAAAATTGAATCTATAAGATAGTTCTAGTATACAATATTTCAATTCTAATTTTTAAAATGAGGGGTCAAAGTTACGTATACAAATACAAGAACTTCGTAACTACATGTACATCTGTAGTTATATATATTACTATACATAATGTAATACAATAAAGAAGAAAGAAGGAGGATTTCAAATGCGAGATCTAAAAACATATCTTTCCGTAGCACCGGTACTAAGTACTCTATGGTTCGGTTCTTTAGCAGGTTTATTAATAGAGATTAATCGTTTATTTCCAGATGGATTAACATTTCCTTCTAGTTATTAACATCAGAAAGGGTGAAGAAATTTAGAGATACAATCAACGCTCCGTGACTAACCCCCCCCCCTTTTTTTTTTAGAATTCATTCTAAAAAAAGGGGGGGGGTGAAAGGTCATAAAAACGAGGGTTCAGGATCCAATTAAATAGTACTAAATAGAACAAAAAAATATTGCTAGGGAAAGAGTATCCTATGAGATACTTTTCAAAAAATACTGTGATTTGAAATCTAGTTTTCAAAAAATCATTCTATTGCTTATTATTTCATTTTTATTTCATTCCTAATTAATAAATATTTATTGCAACGAAATATTTCAGAATTTTTTTTGAGTTAACAGCTTCCATTTTTTGGGTCTTGTTCTTTCTGGATCCTAAAATAGAAGATTGGGATGAATCGTAAATCCAAAGGAGGTTTCATGGCCAAGGGTAAAGATGTTCGAGTAACAATTATTTTGGAATGTACTAGTTGTGTTCGAAATGATATTAAGAAAGAATTCGCGGGAATTTCCAGATATATTACTCAAAAGAATCGGCATAACACCCCTAGTCGATTGGAATTGAGAAAATTCTGTCCCTATTGTTATAAACATACAATTCACGGGGAAATAAAGAAATAGATCAAATTGAGTGCTTGTATGTCAACTTTTAAAAACAGGAATAATGCTAGTATCTATATATTATTACATATATATAAATAGAAAGAAATAAATCAAAAGAAATCTAATCCTATATTCTTAATTCTATATAGAAATAGAAACTCTATCCTATATAGGAATCGAAATCATTTTGATTTTGATCTGATCAAAATAGGATTTTAGAGGTAAGGAATAAACAAATTATGAATAAATCTAAGCGACTTTTTCCTAAATCCAAGCGATCTTTTCGTAGGCGTTTGCCCCCGATACAATCGGGGGATCGAATTGATTATAGAAACATGAGTTTAATTAGTCGATTTATTAGTGAACAAGGAAAAATATTATCTAGACGGGTGAATAGAGTTACTTTAAAACAACAACGATTAATTACTATTGCTATAAAACAAGCTCGTATTTTATCTTTGTTACCTTTTATTAATAATCAGAAACAATTTGAAAGAAGTGAGTCGACCCCTAGAACTACTAGCCTTAGAACCAGAAAAAAATAGACTTATTCTTCAATTGAATAAAAATTCCAATCTGAAGGAACTCAAAAAGAGATTACTTTTTTGTTCGAAAAATCCAATCAAGAGTCCTAATTTGATTCTTACGTCTGTGTCTGTCATAAAAAAAAACGAAAAGAATCGTCGAAAAGAAAACGAATCAATCTTTTTTTATCGACTATATACCCTCATTTTGTTTTCACGACTTTTTTTATAATACTAATTTCTACTCTACCTTCCCCGAGTTCATTCTCCTTAGAACTCTATTGAAAATATTTTAGTGGATTTGTTCCAATCCCCTTATTTTATGATCTCATTTGAAATCGTATAAAGGCAACTCCTATTTAATAAAGCTATTTGTGCAAGTATTTTCCGATTAAGCAGTAACTGCTTCTTGTACAGATTGTGTATGAATCTATTATAACTATTGAATACCTCCATTTCTTGAATTACTGCATTTATTCGAGTGATCCATAAACGACGAAAATCCCTTTTTCTCCTACCCCTATCCCGATGAGCCGAAACTAAAGCTCTTATTCTCTGTTGAGTCATAGTTCGTGTAAGTCGTGAATGAGCCCCTCGAAAGCTTGATGCAAATAAACGAATTTTTGTTCTACGCCTCCGAGCTATATATCCGCGTTTAATTCTAGTCATTGAATAAATCAAACTTTGATGAATAACTAATTCTTTTTTCAGTTATTCTTTTCGCCTTTACTAGTCTATTAATAACCAAACGAATTATTCCAATGTATAAAAAAAATTCCACTGGCTTTTGCTACTCTAACCTTCCCCACCACTAGTTTTTGCTAGGTATTTTTCTTTCCTTTGAAAGGAGAAATTGCCTTGATACTTGATATAAAAAAAGGAATAACTACAAAAAGTAGTAAATATAAATGAATAAATAGTGGGTTCCATCGTTTCTATGGTTACTTATAAAACGGTGAGGTCCTCTCTATACACCGGAGCTCCTTCTTTTAATTAATCAATACTATGGGTAACTTGTACAATTCACATTCTTTGGCTCTACCCCATTAATATTCCAGTAATAGGTCTTTCACAATGAGATCCACTTTATACAGTAACGGTATTTCATTTTTAAAAGTGATTTTGTAGTTTACCCTCTTAGTCCGTTCTTTTCTTGCAAGAGTGGAAGCTTTTCTTTTAATAAAAAATGTAATTTCCCCCGCTTAATGGATAACCATTTGTTAGCATTGGGGGTTTTCTAAAAAACGGAGTTGATTGGATTTGTACCAATGTAAACCATAAGTTTCATACACAATAGAAGATATGAACGATCTATCTTTTTTAAATAATGAATCGAGTTCCGCCATTCTATTTTAGTCACAGGTACTGATCATTGATATTTAAAAAAGAATTTCCTTTTTTTTAGTCTATGATCTAAACGAGTCGCACATACACCCGAGTACATGTTCCTCGTCGCTGAGGGCATCCCCGAAGCGCGGGGGATTTCGTGACATTTCGGATTGGCTGTCTTGTATTTCTAATAAGTTGTTTAATGGTTGGCATACGGAATCATATAAATAATGGGCTGGTTTAGATTGGTTCTAACCGGCTAATTCTGAATTACTTCTCTTCAAGATTCTCTTCAATATATTTTTTTAATATTGAAGAGAATATTAAACCAAACCTTTAATCTAAAAAGATCTAAAATTGGAAATTGTAGGTTTGCATGAAATCGCTCCTATTTTTTATTGAACCGCTACAAGATCAACAATTCCATGAGCTTGGGCTTCTGTTGCTGACATAAAAACATCCCTTTCCATGTCTTCGGATACAACCCATATAGGTTTGCCCGTTCTTTGTACATAAACCCTTGTGATGGTTTCGCGAAGTTTTAGTAGCTCTTCCGCTTCCAAGATAAATTCTCCCGTTTGTGCCTCATAAAAGGAACTTGCGGGTTGATGGATCATGACCCTGATGATATAAATAGAAAAGGTTCTTCTATTTCGCATAATGAAGCGAAATAACTAAAAAACCGAGTAACCGTACAGGCATTTTTTGTGCATTGCATACGGCTCCACAATGGAATTGATGTTTTTTACCGTTCCTTTCAGGGAAAGAAAACAAAATATAGGTTGTATTATATTAGGTTGTATTATATGCGGATCCATAAATGATCCAATTACCATCCTTCTTGTTTGGAGGAGTTCAAAAAATACTATGATGGTTCCGTTGCTTTATATATCATTTTTTTTATTCGTCTATGATTAAGCAATCCCAAAGTGTCTTTTTTTTTTTTTAATATCAATTTTGTAAATAAGCTTCCGTTGTGAAAACAAAGTTTGTGACGCTGAAATGTGCCCACAACAGAATAGGTAAGAGACCTTTTGAAATACCCCTTCCTTATCTCATACTACTCTTTCGATATATAATCTAATTTTTTTTTAATCTAAAAATTTTCATATCGAATTCGAAGTGCCATGCTATTATTACTTAACTAATTCATATTTCCTAGGGCGAAGGCATAGTCTGTTTTTCTCGAAAATAAAATAAAAAAACTCATTGGCGCCAAGCGTGAGGGAATGCTATACGTTTGGTAATTGCTCCTCCGACTAGGATAAAGGATGCTATTGAAGCGGCCAATCCCATGCATATTGTCTGTACATCGGGGCGCACAAATTGCATCGTATCATAAATAGCCATTCCAGATATTACCCATCCACCAGGAGAGTTTATAAACAAATACAGATCTTTGGTATCCTTTTCTATACTGAGATATATCATAAGACTAATAAGTTGATTCGAGATGTCGGTATCAACCTCTTGGCCTAAAAAAAATAATCTTTCTCGATAAAGTCGGTTGATTAGGATAAACTTTTATTCCTTAGGAGCCGTACAGGCACCTTTTGATGCATACGGTTCACCAAAAATTGTGAAAAAATCAATGTGTAGATTCCTCCCCCCCCCCCCCCCTTTTTTCATAGAAGGCTTTTCGTTCTAACTTAGAATGGAAGGGCTTGCTCCCTTTTTATAAAGTAAAAGCAAAAAAGAGTTTTGGCCCCTTTTATTAGATATTAAAAATATCCTATACCTATAATAAAACGATTGATTAAGCTTGTCAGACTAACTTATCATTGATTCATTTATATTTTTTTCATCGAGATTCAGTTGAAATGGCGATGGTTTTTTCTTGTTCCTGAATGGGCTTCTTCCGTTTTTATTCCGTTTTTTAGGTTTATGCTCTACCCCGAGTACAAGGAAAAATTTGCCCGATTTTTATTTGCACATATAGGACAAATGAACCAAATACCGCGTCTTTTTTTTACTACTCCTGCGTTTTTTTTTTTCAATTAATTTCTTTCACATGTCTTCTATCAAATGGTCCACAAATTATTAATCATATTATTTGATTTGATCAACAGTTTGAGATCACCCTGTTTCAAAATTTTTATAATAGAATCTTTTCTCATAATTTTTCATATCATAGAAGTAGTAATTATAAAAATATTATATATTAATTATCAATTGGGTTTTGGCTAAACGGAGTCTGGATATTTCATTTTATTGGTCCGATCACGTAAACCATAAAAAAAGTTTGATAATATAATATCAATCTAAATACTACCTGCATTTAATTCCACTTTATTTTTTGCGCTTCGCGTTACAAATTTTTGATAATTCAATCAATCTTTTTGGGCGAAACAGAGGATATCTCGATCGAGGGAGAAAATGGGGAAATCCCATATAGCCCAATCTATCTGACAAGTCACACTATATGTCAACCCAAGATGTATCTCCTTCTCCAGGACTTCGAAAAGGTACTTTTGGAACGCCAATAGGCATAAAATGAAAAAAAAAAAGAGAATGAAGTTCTCTATTTCACTTTGATGTGGAAACGTAAGACTGGGGTTTCGTTTTTTAATAATATTATCCTTTTTTCCTACTTTATTAATAATATTGAAATTAATCATATTTAATATATAAGTTGAATAAGCGAAAAAAAAATCAAAAAGAGAGGTAAAGTAAGAGAGAATGAATAAAAATAAAGGAAATTTTTGACGAATGGGCTTCTGAATCATGAACAAGAATAGCTATCTTGCTTCATATAAACTAGGATTCACCCCCATTGCGTATTGGTACTTATCGGATATAGAATAGATCCGCTTCCCTTTTTTCCTATGAATTGAATTGTTCCATTATTACTAAAAGAATAGAACAAATATTAATCTTTTCTCCAAAAAATTACCTAAAAAGGGGGGGGTCCATAGCATAGTTTTTCCAATGCAATAAAGTAACATAGTGTCTATTTTTCGTTGATAAAGGGGTATTTCCATGGGTTTGCCTTGGTATCGTGTTCATACTGTTGTATTGAATGATCCCGGCCGTTTGCTTTCTGTTCATATAATGCATACTGCTCTGGTTGCTGGTTGGGCCGGTTCGATGGCTCTATATGAATTAGCAGTTTTTGATCCCTCGGACCCAGTTCTTGATCCAATGTGGAGACAAGGTATGTTCGTTATACCTTTCATGACTCGTTTAGGAATAACCAATTCATGGGGCGGTTGGAATATTACAGGAGGGACTATAACGAATCCGGGTCTTTGGAGTTACGAAGGGGTAGCCGGAGCACATATCGTGTTTTCTGGCTTGTGCTTCTTGGCAGCTATTTGGCATTGGGTATATTGGGATCTAGAAATTTTTTGTGATGAACGTACAGGAAAACCTTCTTTGGATTTGCCCAAAATTTTTGGAATTCATTTATTTCTTTCAGGAGTGGCTTGCTTTGGTTTTGGCGCATTTCATGTAACAGGATTATATGGTCCTGGAATATGGGTATCCGACCCTTATGGACTAACCGGAAAGGTACAACCCGTAAATCCAGCGTGGGGCGTGGAGGGTTTTGACCCTTTTGTTCCCGGAGGAATAGCCTCTCATCATATTGCAGCCGGGACATTAGGTATATTAGCGGGCTTATTCCATCTTAGCGTTCGTCCGCCTCAACGTCTATACAAAGGATTACGTATGGGCAATATTGAAACCGTACTTTCCAGTAGTATTGCTGCTGTCTTTTTTGCAGCGTTTGTTGTTGCTGGAACTATGTGGTATGGTTCTGCAACTACTCCCATCGAATTATTTGGTCCTACTCGTTATCAATGGGATCAGGGATACTTTCAACAAGAAATATATCGAAGAGTTAGTGCTGGACTAGCTGAAAATCCAAGTTTATCAGAAGTTTGGTCTAAAATTCCTGAAAAATTAGCTTTTTATGATTATATTGGTAATAATCCAGCAAAAGGAGGGTTATTCCGAGCGGGTTCAATGGACAATGGGGATGGAATAGCTGTTGGATGGTTAGGACACCCCGTCTTTAGAAATAAAGAAGGGCGTGAACTTTTTGTACGCCGTATGCCTACTTTTTTTGAAACATTTCCGGTTGTTTTGGTAGACGGCGACGGAATTGTTAGAGCCGACGTCCCATTTAGAAGGGCAGAATCTAAATATAGTGTCGAACAAGTAGGTGTAACTGTTGAGTTTTATGGTGGTGAACTCAATGGAGTGAGTTATAGTGATCCCGCAACTGTGAAAAAATATGCTCGACGGGCTCAATTGGGTGAAATTTTTGAATTAGATCGTGCTACTTTGAAATCCGATGGTGTTTTTCGTAGCAGTCCAAGAGGTTGGTTTACTTTTGGGCATGCTTCGTTTGCTCTACTCTTCTTCTTTGGACACATTTGGCATGGTGCTAGAACCCTGTTCAGAGATGTTTTTGCTGGTATTGATCCAGATTTGGATGCTCAAGTGGAATTTGGGGCATTCCAAAAACTTGGGGATCCAACTACAAAAAGACAAGCAGTCTGATCCAACATTGCTTTTTTGCTTCTAGTTTCTGTATTTAAATCGCTGTCGTTTCTTTAACTCTTTTTCTTTATCCGGGGAGGGATGATCCCAAGTAAACAAAACAGGTATGAAAGCTATAATTGTAAACCACGATCAAATTTATGGAAGCATTGGTTTATACATTTCTCTTAGTATCAACTTTAGGGATAATTTTTTTCGCTATTTTTTTTCGGGAACCACCTAAAGTTCCAACTAAAAAATAAAAAAAATTTTCATTATATTCATTGAAGTAATCAGCCTCCAAATATTTGGAGGCTGATTACTTCAACTAGTCCCCGTGTTCCTCGAATGGATCTCTTAGTTGTTGCGAGGGTTGCCCAAAGGCAGTATATAGAGCATACCCAGTAAAACTTACAAGTAACCCAGATATAAAGATGGCGACTAGGGTTGCTGTTTCCATTATTATAGAATTTAAAGACCACAATGGATCTATGCTAAGATTGTTTATTTACAACGGAATGGTATACAAAGTCAACAGATCGTAATCAATACAAAATAAGATTTATGGCTACACAAACTGTTGAGGATAGTTCTAGATCTGGTCCAAGAAGAACTACTGTAGGGAGTTTATTGAAACCATTGAATTCCGAATATGGAAAAGTAGCTCCTGGATGGGGAACGACCCCGTTGATGGGTGTTGCAATGGCTCTATTTGCGGTATTCCTATCTATTATTTTGGAGATTTATAATTCTTCTGTTCTACTGGATGGAATTTCAGTGAATTAGACTGATAAGAATCTTTAAGTCCTAGCTTTTAGTTCGATACAAAAAAGTCAAGTATATAGGTCTCAAAAGTTTAGCCTATTCTCCTTTGGTAGTTCGACCGCAAAATTTTTTTCTTTCTGCATTGTATATTTCCGGAATATGAGTGTGTGACTTGTTAGAATTGACCCTATGGCTAGTACAGAGAATGGGTCTGTCATCTTTATTAAGATGGTTTTACTTCGTCGGATATTCATTCTAGTATCTGGAGCACGAAATAGATCAAATAGATCATAAAGTATTCGAACTATGATTCATACTTAATACTCAGACCTCGTAGCCGGACTTCTTTCCGCTCTATCCTATAAACTTTAATAAATCAAAATATTTTTCTGCTTTCAAACTCTTATTTGGCTCAAAGGCGAAACGCTTCTTTGTATTTTATGTTTTTAGTCATTATAACTTTTTTTTTGATTGAATAAGTGATGATCCAAAGGTTCTCACTCAGCGAACTTTTGACTTTGAAGGTTTCATTGAATTATCGTGGTTTTCTTATGAATCTGAGGTTTCAATTGATTAATTAAGTAGGGTCTGAACAAGAGAATTCCTATCAATAATAAAGAAAACAAGAAGAAATCCGCATTAACATGCCATACAAATACCAAATAAAAAAGACAAGAAAGATAGGTAATCTAGAAGATTCAAGAGGCCTGGAACGATCAACACAACATAACGACGAATGAGCTGACTTGATTTTTTGGCATTTAACCACAAAGAAGAGCTGTCGCATTTTGACTCGTTCATAAAATAATATTGAATGATAGAGACGTAGCAAACTTTATAGTCCCTATCTGTTTCAATCAGTATTTTGGTCTTTTTTTTTGTTTGAGCTGTACGAGATGAAATTCTCATATACAGTTCTTGGAGGGGGAGTAACCTTGGTTTACCTATCTCAATAAAGTTTATGATTGGTTCGAAGAACGTCTTGAGATTCAGGCGATTGCAGATGATATAACTAGTAAATATGTTCCTCCGCATGTCAATATATTTTATTGTCTAGGAGGAATTACCCTTACTTGTTTTTTAGTACAAGTAGCTACGGGATTTGCTATGACTTTTTATTACCGTCCAACTGTTACTGAAGCTTTTGCTTCTGTTCAATATATAATGACTGAAGCTAACTTTGGTTGGTTGATCCGATCAGTTCATCGATGGTCGG